CCGTTGGAAGAGGAATCTTACAAAGAGCGTATTGATTCTTATCAAAGAAAAACAGGATTAACTGAGGCTGTTCAAACAGGCATAGGTCAACTAAACGGTATTCCCATAGCAATTGGGGTTATGGATTTTCAGTTTATGGGGGGTAGTATGGGTTCCGTAGTTGGCGAGAAGATCACTCGTTTGATCGAATATGCTACCAATCAGTTTTTGCCTCTTATTCTAGTGTGTGCTTCCGGAGGAGCACGCATGCAAGAAGGAAGTTTGAGCTTGATGCAAATGGCTAAAATAGCTTCCGCTTTATATGATTATCAATCAAAGAAAAAGTTATTCTATGTATCAATCCTTACATCTCCTACTACTGGTGGGGTGACAGCCAGTTTTGGTATGTTGGGCGATATCATTATTGCCGAACCCAATGCCTACATTGCATTTGCGGGTAAAAGAGTAATTGAACAAACATTGAATACGACAGTACCTGAGGGCTCACAAACGGCTGAATATTTATTCCATAAGGGCCAATTCGACCTAATCGTACCACGTAATCTTTTAAAAGACGTTCTGAGTGAGTTATTTCAGCTCCACGCTTTCTTTTCTCTGAATCAAAATTCAATCAAGCGGATCCTTAATAAAAAAAATATATTAATTAATCAAAATATAAATTATTATTTTTTTTTTATAAAACGAGTAGTTATTTAGTTTATAGAAATCAAAGCCAAAATCCATTCTACGGATTTTGGCTTGGTAGCATTTGATGACATAAGATTTAATTGTAAAAATAATTATGCGGATCATTTTTTTTTTACCGACATTCCCGATTACTAATCAGTAAAAACCTCTATCAAAAAAAAAAGAATGCATTCCTTCTTCCGCTAAATTAAAATTAGGCAAGGAGAATAAAGCGAATTTCGCGTTCTCTTCTTATGTGTATATAATTAAAATATAGAAAATTTAAAAGTGAAAAGTACAGAATCTTGCATCTTTCGATATTTTTTTAGAATCCCCAGTTTTACTAAGACTCCCTATTCCCGGATCGGATTGTAACAAATTTTTCAGGAAGTTGTAAGAAACTCTTTCTTTATTTTATTCCATTTTATGAAATTCAAATTATAAGACAAAAACAAGATAATAAAAAAGGCGATTATCATATATATATATATTTCATGTAGAAAGATGAAAAATTATATTTATTTAGTTCGACATTCCTTGCACTTATTTTATTATATTTATATATTTTTTATTATATCACATATACTCACTTAGATATGCTTAGTATAATTCTATATGAATTATAAATAATGATTATAAGATACCTTTATAACAATATAAATAACAATATAACAATAACAGGTAAAAATAGTAAATCCAGGTATCCATTTTATGACAAATTTACCCTCTTTTTTTGTGCCTTTCGTGGGCCTAATATTGCCGGCAATTGCGATGGCTTCTTTATCTCTTCATATTCAAAAAAACAAGATTTTTTAGATATCGATATGATGGGGCTAAATCTCATCTATTTTGTTTTTTTTTTTCAAGATTTAGACTTAGACCATAACACAGATATCTATTTCTTAGAATAAAATATGTGATGTGGTTTCCCCCGAACATAAAGAAACTATTATTGTTATTCGTGTGTAAACATGATATATGAGTAAATAAATTATAGCTATTTGCAACGAAATCAAATCGGGATCGGGGCGAATGCCTTAAATGTAAAGTGAATATATCTATATGTATGTGGATATCTATAGGAAATCATGCGAAATGGATATTATTATTTTATATCTAACCAATTCGATGAATTACTCCTAAAATAAAAGTTCACATCAGAATAGTGCTAGTTGATGAGAGTTATTTCGGAAACACACAAAAAGTCAAATTAATTTGGGTTATTCTCTCAATTTCAATAAAATGCAACTAGATCTAGTATGAATTGGCGATCAGAACATATATGGATAGAACTTATAGCGGGGTCTCGAAAAACAAGTAATTTCTGCTGGGCCTTTATCCTTTTTTTAGGTTCATTAGGGTTTTTATTAGTTGGAATTTCCAGTTATCTTGGTAGAAATTTGATATCTTTATTTCCGCCTACGCAAATCATTTTTTTTCCACAGGGGATCGTGATGTCTTTCTACGGAATTGCGGGTCTCTTTATTAGCTCTTATTTGTGGTGCACAATTTCGTGGAATGTAGGTAGTGGTTATGATCGGTTCGATAGAAAAGAAGGAATAGTGTGTATTTTTCGTTGGGGATTTCCTGGAAAAAATCGTCGCATCTTCCTCCAATTCTTTATGAAAGATGTCCAGTCCATCAGAATAGAAGTGAAAGAGGGTATTTATGCTCGTCGTGTCCTTTATATGGAAATCAGAGGCCATGGCGCTATTCCTTTGACTCGTACTGATGAGAATTTGACTCCACGAGAACTTGAGCAAAAAGCTGCTGAATTGGCTTATTTCTTGCGTGTACCAATTGAAGTATTTTAAAAAATGAATTGAAACTGAAATGAAAAGAATGAATGCTTTTTTTCTTTTCAATAGAGAGATTATATCTTGTAGATTCTCTTTTTTTTTGTTTTGTCAATCAATTTTTCTTTTTATCCCTTTTTGTACTTCTTAATTACCAAACGATTGGGATGCTTATAACGATAGCTTTTTTGTCTTGTTTTGGTAGTCATTTTTTTTATCAGAATCACAATATTCTTCAGAAAATTCTCTCAATTATTCCCGGACTATGCGTCGTTTTTTTTTTTTTCAAAAAATTGGATATTTTGATAGAAAGAGAGTTCTTTCGTTTCAAAATCTGAATAATATTTGTTACTTGAAGGGGCTCTTTCATGCATTTCTTTATTGAAAGGGGTCACTCTCTTCGAATTTTAGCAAGTGATAGATTTGGAAACAATCTCTTTATTCGAAGTGGATTCTTTTTTATTCCATTTCTGTATTATTTATAAATTCAAGTACTAACCGCTGAATCATACACAAAAAAAGCGGGGAATAGATTCGTGGGCTCGATAACTTGTAATAGAACTGATCCTTGATAGGAATATTAGTTAGTATCGTATAGCGTCAACGAATGGGGTGAGTTCATTAAAAATTCAAAGACGGAAAAATGGCAAAAAAGAAAGCATTCATTCCCCTTCTATATCTTGCATCTATAGTATTTTTGCCCTGGTGGATCTCTCTCTCATTTACTAAAAGTCTGGAATCTTGGGTTACTAATTGGTGGGATACTAGGCAATCCGAAATTTTTTTGAATGATATTCAAGAAAAGAGTATTCTAAAAAAATTCATAGAATTAGAGGAACTCTTACTCTTGGACGAAATGATAAAGGAATACCCGGGAACACATCTAGAAAAGCTTCGTATCGGAATCTACAACGAAACGATCCAATTGATCAAGATGCACAATGAAGATTGTATCCATACGATTTTGCACTTCTCGACAAATATGATCTGTTTCGTTATTCTAAGTGGTTATTCTATGCTAGGTAATGAAGAACTTGTTATTCTTAACTATTGGGTTCAAGAATTTCTATATAACTTAAGCGACACAATCAAAGCCTTTTCCATTCTTTTAGTAACTGATTTATGTATAGGATTCCATTCGCCCCACGGTTGGGAACTAATGATTGGATCTGTCTACAAAGATTTTGGATTTGCTCATAATGATCAAATTATATCCGGTCTTGTTTCTACCTTTCCGGTCATTCTAGATACAATTTTAAAATATTTGATTTTCCGTTATTTAAATCGTGTATCTCCCTCACTTGTAGTGATTTATCATTCAATGAATGACTGAAAAATGATTCACTGATCCAATTAGAATGGTTGGTTGTTACTTTGTACATAAGCAAAACATTCAAAACTGTACTTATTCTTTTTACTCATACAAGGGATTCGATTCCTCCTATATTCTATTCCATTACAATAAAATTCTTTTAGTACATAGCAGAATCATAGATAGGGAACTATACTAGACTAAGAACCCACCTAATTTTATTGTATAAATTTTCGATACCAATGATTGGACCATGCAAACTATAAATACCCTTTTTTCTTGGATAAAGGAAGAGATTACTCGATCCATTTCCGTATCGCTCATGATATATATAATAACTGGGGCACCCGTTTCAAATGCCTATCCCATTTTTGCACAGCAGGGTTATGAAAATCCACGCGAAGCGACCGGCCGTATTGTATGTGCCAATTGCCATTTAGCTAATAAACCCGTGGATATTGAGGTTCCACAGGCGGTACTTCCTGATACTGTATTTGAAGCGGTTGTTCGAATTCCTTATGATATGCAATTAAAACAAGTTCTTGCTAATGGTAAAAAAGGGGCTTTGAATGTGGGGGCTGTTCTTATTTTACCTGAAGGGTTTGAATTAGCCCCCCCCGATCGTATTTCGCCCGAGATTAAAGAAAAGATAGGCAATCTGTCTTTTCAGAACTACCGCCCGACTAAAAAAAATATTCTTGTGATAGGTCCTGTTCCTGGTCAGAAATATAGCGAAATCACCTTTCCTATTCTTTCCCCGGACCCCGCTACTAAGAAAGATGTTCACTTCTTAAAATATCCCATATACGTAGGCGGGAACAGGGGAAGGGGTCAGATTTATCCCGACGGTAGCAAGAGTAACAATAATGTTTATAATGCTACAGCAGCGGGTATAGTAAGCAAAATCATACGAAAAGAAAAAGGAGGATACGAAATAACCATAGTGGATGCATCGGATGGGCGTCAAGTGGTGGATATTATCCCCCCTGGACCTGAACTTCTTGTTTCAGAAGGAGAATCCGTCCAACTTGATCAACCATTAACGAGTAATCCTAATGTAGGTGGATTTGGTCAGGGGGATGCGGAAATAGTACTTCAAGATCCATTACGTGTCCAAGGCCTTTTGTTTTTCTTGGCATCCGTTATTTTAGCACAAATATTTTTGGTTCTTAAAAAGAAACAGTTTGAGAAGGTTCAATTGTCCGAAATGAATTTCTAGATCCTTG